AGAAAAAGATCAAAAAGCACCCATAGTGGTGGAAGGCATTTTAGCGGCCGATTTTTTTCAGTTTCAATGGACTCGTCCAGTACGATACATAAGCAATCAACACTTTTTGGGGGCTGTAAGAAAGGAAGCTTCACAATATTTTTTTGATACATGCCGAAGTGATGGAAAAAAAAGAATATCTTTTACAGATCCTCCAAGTTTTTCTAGTTTTAAGGAACTGACGAAAGGGATGATATCTTCGTCCACAGTAGAAAGACTCTCCTTTGATAAACTAGACAAAGATTGGCTTTCTAAGAACAAACAAAGACAAAACAACTTAAATAACGAGTTTATAAAGAGAATTGAGGCTCTAGACACGGGATTTCTTTTTCTAGATATACTCGACAAAAGGACTCGGGTTTGTATTGAGAAAATGAACGAAACCTGCCTCTGCCTACCAAAAAGGTATGATCCTTTGTTGAATGGGCCCTCTCGTGGAAGAATCAAAAAGTTTAGAAAAGTAATCGAGGATCCCGAAGAAAAGGAGAAAAGCGAAGAAAAGGAGAAAAGCGAAGAAAAGGAGAAAAGCGAAGAAAAGGAGAAAAGCGAAGAAAAGGAGAAAAGCGAAGAAAAGGCACCGAAAAGCAAAGAACAGGAGAAAAGGGAAGAAGAGGCACGTCTACGCGAAGAAGCACGTCTACGCGAAGAAGCACGTCTACGCGAAGAAGCACGTCTAAGCGAAGAAAGGGCACTTCTTCAATTGGGTGAATTTCGTGAAAAAGTCTACAATGTAATTAAATCTCGTAAATCTAGTGGAAGAAAAAAGAATGCAATGCAATCTCGTCGAAGAAAAAAAAATGGAACTACAAAATCTCGTGAAAGAATCGACGATGAACCTACAGAATCTCAACTTAAGCAAATCCTTGCTCTAAATCAAATTCATGAGACCCTTTTGCCAGGTTTCATTTTCGAGTCCCCAAAATTTGAAGAGAGAATGTTCGCGATACTAAAAAGTAAAACACTAAAACTAAGAGCAGAAGGAAAATTATATTATAATCCTTTGGCAAAATTTTTTTCTAAGCCTTGGGAAAAAGGGGGGGGAGGCATTGATTGGAACCAGCGAAAACTAAAAAAGCTAAAGCAACTAAGGACTTATAAAGTGGGAGAAAGTGTGGGACGAGCGCACATCAGTCAACGCGTCCCTCGCTGGTCATACGTATTACTCCGCGAGGTCGCATACGACCTGGGCGAACCCTTTGTGACCAAGCGGGGAGATAATGAGTGCTTTGATATTATATCAGCACAATACAAATATGAAATTATTTTGAATCAGGATACTCAAAATTTACTTATCAAAAATCTTTCTAAAGATAGTAATAAGATTGATCCGGAGATTGCTAAAGAGATTAATGAGAAGGTTAAGAAGGATTTGATCAAGAGTGGGGGAGACCCTTATAGTATTGACTTTGAGAAAAGCCTTGCTCATGTTCACGTTGGCAGCCTCATCACCAATATCGAGTGGAAAACCGAGAATAAGGACGTGTGGAGGACCTCCTTGAGAGCGGTGCGCGACCAATTTTGGCATCAGGATGACATCAAAGGTGTTGCGAGCGTCCTAAGGCGTAAAAACGGAGTTGTTGTAAGACAGATTGAAATGTTTCCGCATTCCCCTCTTTTTTTGGGCTTCTTAAAAAGTACACTGTCTAGTTCTTTTAGGGTAGTGAAACCCCTTGTTTTGAAAATGCAAAATTTGCTGCATAGGTTTGGAATCAAAAAAGGGGACCTTTTCACTCTTAAGGGACCTAAGAAAGAACAGACAAAAACAAAAAGGAAGATAGACGAAAAAAAAAGCAAAGCATTGAAAGAACGGAAAAAATTGAAAAGAATCAAAAAAGAGAAAATCGAACTAGACCCCGAAGAAGAGCTGTTCCGGATGGATGGAATAGATGCATGGAATGAGCTTTATTATGGGCTAGGAGTAAGAGGTATCGTATTAATTTTTAACTCCTATTTTAGAAGATATATTGCATTGCCTTTAGCGATAATAGCTAAAAATATTGGTCGTATCTTATTTTTGCAGCAGCCCGAGTGGGCTGAGGATAGAAAGGACTGGGAAAACGAGACTCATCTTTTATGCAACGATGACGGTTTTGCTATAGGCGTCATATCCATCAGCAACTTTCCGGAGGAGTGGTGGGAATACGGTCTTCAGGTCAAAGTTTTATGGCCTTTAGAGTTGAAACCTTGGCACACAGCGGATGATAGACAAAGGATAACCAACGATTATGCTTTTATAAGGTCTTTCTGGGGACTAGCTGACTATCCTTGGGGTGGTGCCCGACCCAACCGTTCCTTTTCCATTTTTTGGGGGCCCATTTTTAACGAATTAGGCAAAAAAAGTCAAAGATTAGCAGCAGAAAAATTGGAAGGGAGCGCCTTTCGACTTATAAGAAGCGTTTTCAACCAAAAAATAAAGCAAAATTTTGTTAGAGTTCTAGGAAACCCAAAAGAAAGCATAAAACGGCTTAAAGAAAGGGTTCTAGTTCTAAAAAGCACAATTTTGAAAATAATAAAAAAAAATACAAGATTGAAAGGGATAGGAGTAGATGAATCGAGTGAAACTCAAAAAGAAAAAGATTCTATAATCAGCAATGAGATAATTCATGAATCATTTAGTCAAATTCGATCTACAGCTTCTACAAATTCAGAAGAAAAAATACAAAATCTGATTAATAGAACAAGCACAATCAAAAATCAAATAGAAAGAATTACAAAAGAAAAAAAAAAAGTAACTCCAGGACTAAATAATAGTCCTAACAACAAAAAGCAAAATAATAATGTAGAATCACCAAAAAATATTTGGAAAATTGTAAAAAGAAGAAATGTTCGATTAATAAGTAAATGGAATTATTTTCAAAAAATTTTCATTGAAAAAATATACAAAATATACCTAGATATCTTTCTATGTATCATTAAGATTCCTAGAATCAATTTAACAAAAAATTTTTTTGAGAAAGACATTTCCAATACTGAAACAAATCAAAAAAGAATTACCTTTAGTTCGACTATAAAAAATATAAATAAGCGGAAGTCACCGATTGTTCCGAAATTTGCTTCCTTGCCAAATTTATCTTCCCTGTCACAAGCATATGTATTTTACAAATTATCACAAACCCTAGTTAGTGATAAGTTAAGATCTGTTCTTCAATATCGCGGAACGTCTTTTTTTCTTAAGACTGCAATAAAGGATTCTTTTGAAAGACAGGGAATATTTCATTCCGAATTAAAGCATAAGAAACTTCGAAATTTTGGAACGAATCCATGGAAAAACTGGTTAAGAGGTCAGTCTCAATACAATTTATCTAAGGTTCATTGGGAGCGAGTAGGCGCACAAACCTGGCGAAATAAAGTCAACCGACGCCATACGCCTCAAAATAACGATTTAAATAAAGGAGATTCATATGAAAAAGACCCATTACTTCATTCCAAAAAACAAGATGATTCTGAAGTATATTCATTAGTAAGAAATCAAAAAACTAAGTTTCAGAAAAACTATAAATATGATCTTTTAGCATATAAATACATTTCTTCTGAAACTAAGAAGGACTCCTCTATTTCTAAATTGCCATTACAAGTAAATAAGAGCCAAGAGATCGACTTATTTGATATACCAGAGGAGATTGTTTTCAAGACTTATTTCAAGGATTGTATACTAGACAAGAAGTTTCTAGACAAGCTTTATCGAGACAATACTTATCTACACAATTATCTAGACAATACTTATGTAGACAAGGATTATCACAAGGATTATCTAGACAAGAGTTTTCTAGACAAGGTTTATTTCAAGGATTCTCTAGACCAGCTTTATCTAGAAAAGGATTATTACAAGGATTATCTAGACGAGGTTTATCTAGACAAGAATTCTCTAGACAATTATCTAGACAAGGTTTCTATGTCTCTGAAAAAAATGCGAAAGAAAAAACCTGAAAGAAAATATATGGACTTTGATTGGAAGTTTTTCGAAAAATATCTAGTCAATTTGGAGGCTGGGAAAAAGATCGACCCTAACCATAATACAAATACTAAGATTGAGACTAAGAATTCTAAAATAATTGAGACTAAGAATTCTAAAATAATTGAGACTCAGAATTCTAAAATAATTGAGACTCAGAATTCTAAAATAATTGAGACTCAGAATTCTGAAATAATTGAGAATGAGAATTCTGAAATAATTGAGAATGAGAATAGAGGTCTTATTTATGATATCGTTCCAAAAATGCTCTTGGATCCAGAAATCGAAAAGGATCCAGAACTCAAAGAAGATCCAGAACTCAAAGAAAATCCAGAAATCAAAGAAGACAAAAAAAGCTTTTTTAATTGGATGGGAATGAATGAAGAAATCTTAAAGGCACCCAGAGCGAATTCGAATGAGGAAGATTCGAATCAGGAAGATTGGTTCTTCCCAGAATTTCTGCTACGTAAGAGGACATATCAAATGAACCCGTGGCTTAGACCTATGAAGTTACTTCTTTTAAATTTCAAAGGAAAAGAAGAAGAAGAAGAAGAAGAAGAAGAAGAAGAAGTTAGTCAAGGAAAAGCAACTAAAGGAAAAGAAGAAGAAGAAGAAGTTAGTCAAGGAAAAGCAAATGTTAGTCAAAACATCGAAGACATCGACATCGAAGACATCCAAGAAGTTATTAGAGAAGATTATGAAAAAGGGTTCAGTAAAAAAAAAACACAATACCGGAGTGACTCGCCGAGGCTAGTAGATTTCGTTGACCTTCAAGCGAAGTATTTGGGTTTTAGCATCCACACCGAGCGACTAGTTGAGGAGGGTATGCTCGAGCGGCTGAGCTTAATGCAGATGGTGGGTAACACAAAAGGGCGTTTACAAAGTAAACGAAGGCTTTTAGCCTATTTGAAAATGGGAGATCTGCCGCTAGACAGAATTGTCAGTCATTATTCGAAGGAGTCTACTCTGTTTAGCTGGGCGGAATTTGGTTTGATGAAGTTCCAACCCC